AATTATCTTTAGATAATTGATTTATATTAACCTTTTGCGATTGAAACCATACGGAAAAATAACATTGCCATAAATTAACAAAATAATATTTCCATTTATTCATCAGAAGCGGCGTATCCTTTGTTGCAAGAATGTATTTTCCATGATATCTAACATAATGTAGGAAAGGATCTTTGAGCAACCCTAAGATCGCCGGAAAATTATTAACAAATACTTTTAAAAAATGTTGTATTTTTCCATAGAAGAAAATTCGCTCAAAAAAGACTTCATAAGATGTCGATCGTAAATGCGAAGACTGCTTGCGTAGAAAAAAAAAGATGGATTCGTATTCACATACATGAGAATTATATAAGAACAAAAAAAATCTTGGGTTCAAAATTGATTTTTTTTTACTATCAAAATTCTTCCAATTGCAATATTCGTATAGACAGAACCGAAAAAAATGCAAAGAAGAGGCATCTTTGACCCGGTAACGTAGGGTTTGAACCAAGATTTCTAGATGGATGGGGTAAGGTATTAGTACATCTAATACATAATTAAAATGTGAGAGTTTGTCTTCTAAAAATGGAAATATTGAATGAATTGATTGTAAATTGTAAGATTTTTTCAAATTTTTTCCTTCGAAAGAGGATCCCAACCTTAGGGAAAATGGAATTTCTACAATCACTGCAAATAAAACAGATATTATTTGATAATAGAAAAGATTGGTATGCCCCAGATTTTTGTTCAAATCCTTGGTGGGAATAATCAAACGATTCTGTTCGTACATTCGCAAAATTAAGCGTTTCACAATTAGTGAACTATATTTTTTGTCATAATCCGCATTTTCCAATAAAATAGAGCAATTTCTAGTTAATCTATTTAAACCGTGATCATAAGCAAGTACATAAATATACTCCCGAAAAAAAAGTGGATATAGAAAACTCTGTTGCCGAGCCCCATCGAACTCTAAATATCCTTGAAATTTCTCCATTTGGATTGAAATTCGATTTGAACTAAAAGTAAAGTCTTTATTTTCTTGAGTTCTGAAATGACACATAGTGCGATACAGTCAAAATAAGGTATTAGATTACGAAAGCAATAGATACCTCATAAACAGGTAGACTGCTAACCGGATTCTCTATCTTTAATAGGTTTCTGTTCGTTATATTATAGAATAACAAAACAAGATGATTAGAAATCCTTTATTTTTTTAACCCAATCGCTCTTTTGATTTTGGAAATATATATATATATTTTTTATCAATATACTGCTTCTTTTACACATCCATCTCCAACCTAACCCAAACGGACTAGGGAAAAAATAATTAGGACTCACGAAAAAATTGATAATAACACGCAAGAAAAAAATGCCTTCCAATACCCGTATTAGGCACTAATCTATTTTTAACATTTAATTAGATCGGGTAATTTTTCAAATTACGAATGGAAGCTCGTTTCTTTTTTTTTTTCTTGGAATCAGGAAAACTGGTTTTTTTAGCCATCCATTTATATTTATTCACTCGACCCAAATTGGAATTCTTTTTTTTTTTTTTCGACACCGAAAACAAGGTTGTACCGATCAGAAAAGCAAAAAAAAATGTTATCTGAATTCTCCCTTGATACGACATGCTATTTTTTCCGTTCATTCCTTTCAGGATCAGTCGTGGTCTTACAAACTCTACCGCGGATCTGGACGAATCCTTTTCTTCATACAAATGTGTAAAAGATGCTAGTCGCACTTAAAAGCCGAGTACTCTACCGTTGAGTTAGCAACCCCCCCCCCAAAAAAAAAAAAAAAGAAAGTACTGCAAATATGTAGATACAACCAGAATAAAGAAAAAAAAAAAAGAAAAATCCAGTCATGTGTGCGTCAGGGATAAATAGATCCGTTTCTCTATGAGAGAATTATATTTGGTCGATACACTGTTGTCAATATGATTGTTAATTTTTAATATAGCGAAAAGAATAGAAAAAATAAATAAAAAGTTTAACCCCGTGGTTTGTTAGTTCATACAATGAATGAAAACTAAGCCGAGTAGGATAATCTCAAATCTTTATATATATATATATACTTTTTTAGACCGATTTTTTATGACCTTTCATTATTCATATAATAATATATATATTTAGAAAGTAATATATTAATATATATATTATGATTCATAATTAATATATTTTTTTATATACAGTATTATTTTCTATACAATAAAATTTTGTATAAATACAAAATTTTATTGTATAGATCCGAAATTTTTTTAATAAATTTGTTTATTATTATAAAACATGGTAATTGTTAGCAGGGTATTTTTGAGTTTTCGTACCTTTAGGAAGAATACTAATAATAAATGGAAATTCTAATAAATCAAAATAAATATGATGGAAACGAAAGAGGAGGAAAGAAAAGAGTAGATAAAATTTGATACCAAGCTATATATGAGTCTTTCACATCCTCTTTTTTATATTTCATTAATTCAATTTCGTTTTATTAAGACTTAATTCCGTAAAAATCCCTGCCTTCTTTGAAATATCATGAACTGTTCTTGTTGGTTGAGCGCCCTTTTTAAGGAAATCGAGAATAGCAGGAAGATTTAAATAAGTTTGATTAGTTATCGGATCATAAAAACCCACCTTCCGAAGATCTCTTCCTTCTCTTCGGGATCGAACATCAATTGCAACGATTCGATAAACGGCTCATTGGGATAGATGTATATGAATAATACCCCCCCCCGAGAAACGTATAAGAGGCTTTGGCCTCGTACGGCTCGAGAAAAAAATGCAATGAGTAGAAGTTAACGCTCTTTATAAAATTCAAATATTAAATAGATTAATAAAATAAAAACATTAAATAAATTAGCCAGTATTGAAACCCTAACTATTTTTTTCATAAAAAGCGTTCTGAACATTCGTACTCTCGTAACTCAAGTTAAATAACTCTCAAATCTCTCAACAGAGAATCCTTAAGTACTCTTTTTATTGAGTAGTCTCTAACCCTTTTTTTGTTTGTCTCATTTTTTCGAATCAATTTTGATTCTTCATTCTGATCTAGTTGTTCAAACAATTGAAAATGGGATTTCCTTGTTTCAGGATTCTTTATCCTTACTTTGAATCTTTGGGTTTAGACATGACTTCGGTGATCTTGAATCGTTTTATTAAAAAAGAGCAGCAACAAGCCCCTTATTTTGTTTCTGATTTCTTTTCTTTCTATCAAAGAATCATACAAACGCTTGATTCACGCATGATATACTTTTGATTCAAGTAATTTTACAATTTTAAGAAAATTTCCTTTTCCATTGTAAAATTACTTGAAAGGGCTTTTTTTTCAATATAAAAAGACTTACGAAGTTGTTCCAACTTATTGATTCGCACTAACCCTAGATCCTTACTCCTGCGAAAGGAATAAAAACTTTCTATTCTCCTCGAGCTCCATCCTGTACTCTTTTTTATATTAAAAAAGGTGTAGGACTCTAGTAAAATAGAACACAAAATGTCGAGCCAAGAGCACCTATATTCCTAATATAAAAGGCGGCGGATCAAAACATCCACAGCAGATCATGTCCTTCAAGTCGCACGTTGCTTTCTACCACATCGTTTTAAACGAAGTTTTACCATAACATTCCTCTAGTTTGTGTAATTGATTCAATTATGGAATCATGAATAGTCATAGTTCAGTCAGTATATAGTAATCTATACTTTTTCTTTCTCTATGAATGGAATAGTGAATCTACGCGTAAAAGGTTCAGTCAGAATTAAAATGAATTCCATATTACATTGTATATATGTCAAATCTAAATTTGAATAGAAATCTATATTTATATATATATATATAAATATAGATTTTTTTATTCAAACTCGTAGAATCTACGGTTCTACCTTACTTACCTACATCACACACAACTAAAAAAAGCAAATAGATTTTTTGTAATTTCGGTTGAAATAATGAAAAAGAAGTTAATTCTTCTTTTCATTTCAATATTTTATTCTTAAAAAATATTAGATTTTTAAACAGAAAGAGAAAGATGGTGTACAAAGGCAATAGAAGATTGATTCCGTAATGACTGGACTCTGGGACGGAAGGATTCGAACCTCCGAATAGCGGGACCAAAACCCGTTGCCTTACCGCTTGGCTACGCCCCATTTTTCTTTTTATTCAAGACTACTAAAAGAGTAATATTGCTATTGGTTGTTCGTCAATTCAATTTCAGCCCAAATGAAATATAGATTACATTGGTGCTATAGTTTTGACACTTGTAGATAGCAAATCAAACTTACTTTATTGATCATTACATAGAATTCAATTAAGATATTGTATGAAAATATTATTTCTTTAATTCTCATAAGAGAATGAAAGGATTTTTGATTGAGTAACTTCAACAAAGTCTTTTTAGACTATCTTTCTTTATTTATTTTTTTCCTTATATAAAAAATATATTAATAACTCAATCAAAATGAAATTATCCACAAGAACACCAATTTTTGTTATGCTTAATATATTTAATTTGATCTGTATTTGTTTGAATTCGGCCCTTTTTTCAAGCACTTTTTTAGTCGCCAAATTGCCGGAGGCCTACGCCTTTTTGAATCCAATCGTAGATGTTATGCCCGTAATACCTCTTTTCTTTCTTCTCTTAGCCTTTGTTTGGCAAGCAGCTGTAAGTTTTCGATGAAATTCTTAATACTGTCTTAGAAAAATTCACGATTTTTATTCTTCCAACAATGCAAAAGATCAAAAAATCTTGACGTAGGAACGAACTCTCAATTCAAACATTGAATTTTTTTGGTAGCCATACTAAATCTGGATCATTTGATTTCCTCAGTTTTATCCTCTTTTCTCTAAATGAAAGAACTTAATTAGATTCGAGTTCACTCAAAAAAAAAATATCTGGATATTTAGTATAAAAATAGAGAATCTATTCTCTTTTTTTTTTTCAAAAAAAAAAGTAAGATCTTGGAGATTGTGTAATGCTTACTCTCAAACTTTTTGTATACACTGTAGTTATATTCTTTGTTTCTCTCTTCATATTTGGATTCCTATCTAATGATCCAGGGCGTAATCCGGGACGTGAAGAATAAAAAAGAAAGGTTTTTGATTTTTGATTACTTTAGTTAATTAGTGTAAAAGTTAATTAGTGTAAATGTGCGAATTTTTTTAGGATTTTATCTATTTCACATCATAAAAAAGCGGAAGGGAAAGAGAGGGATTCGAACCCTCGGTACGATTAACTCGTACAATGGATTAGCAATCCAACGCTTTAGTCCACTCAGCCATCTCTCCTAATCGAAAAGGGATACTTAATTAGGTTCCATTAGACAAAACAAAGGCTTCAAAAAAAACCTTCTCCACTTTATTCTTAAAAAACTTTTTTTTTTTTTTTTTATAGAGTATTCTATCATATATTTATATATAAATAAGATATATATATATATTACTATTATATAACTTTTTTTATAGAACTTTCTCAGTAATTCTATTTACATAAAAACTGTAGATAAAGATTAGATAAAGAAAAGGCTCGAACTCGAAAGAGAAATAAATAAAATCACAAAAATAGAAATTTTAGAGAATCCTTTTTTATTTTGTCTTGTCCAAACACAAATAAAAGATCTTTTTTTTTTAATAGCCTGGCCTGGTCAGTCCCCAGCCGGGCCTTTTTTTGTTAAAGTTAAAAAGACCCATCCGATGGATTTTTATTTCAAAAAGGATCTCAAATAAAAAAAGGGAATCCTGCTTTGACTAATTTTATTAAGTCTACGCTAGAATTTTCTAATTTTTTTTTTTCAGATTTTTTTCTCCCGATTACTTTGTTCGACAAAAGGTCAATTTATATACAATAATTGCATTGTAGCGGGTATAGTTTAGTGGTAAAAGTGTGATTCGTTCCTTTAACCCCTTTAATAGTTAAAGGGTCTCTCGGTTTGATTAATCTTCCGATCAAAAACTTTATTTCTTAAAAGGATTTAGTCCTTTACCTTTCAATGAAAAATTCAAGGAAGATTATAGATTCTCGTAATTTGTATCCAAAGACTCTAATTAATTGTCAATTTGGATTCTGAAATTCCGAAACATAATTTTTGAATTGGATGACTATTTACAATTCAATAAGTATAACAAGAGGATCCATGGATAAAGCCAGAAAAGTTTCTTTCTAATCGTAACTAAATCTTCAATTCTTTTTTTTTTTATAGAAAAAATTGAAGCAAAATAGCTATTAAACGAGAACTTTGGTTTACTAAAGACATCGACATATTATATTGTTTTAGCTCGGTGGAAACAAAATACTTTTCCTAAGGATTCCGTTAAATAGAAATAAAGAACGAAGTAACTAGAAAGATTGTTTGAGTTGGCCTTTTCGATCTTCTAGAAGGATCATCTATAAAGCAAAATTTTCTGTGAAAGTATCCCCACGGAAAAAAGCTAACATAGATGTTATGAGTCAAATTTAGATTTCGTTCCCATCTTATTTTATTTGGGAATTTCGCCATCCATCATAAAGGAGCCGAATGAAACCAAAGTTTCATGTTCGGTTTTGAATTAGAGACGTTAAAAATATAAAACTGATCAATCGACGTCGACTAAAACCCTTAGCCTTCCAAGCTAACGATGCGGGTTCGATTCCCGCTACCCGCTCTAAATTGCCCCCCTTTTTAGTAGAGACAATTTTCTCTATTAGAATTGTCTAATAGCAATTGTGTATTGAAGTGAATTCACTTCAATACACAATTGCTAAAAAGATTTCGCACATTTAACAATTGGGAAGTTAAAAAAAGCGAAAAGCGTCCATTGTCTAATGGATAGGACATAGGTCTTCTAAACCTTTGGTATAGGTTCAAATCCTATTGGACGCAATATCAATATAGATATAAATATATTGATATTTATCTATTATTTCCATTTCTATATATTATCTATATATTATATAGAATATATTTCTATTCTATTTAGAAAAAAGATAAGAAATAAATAGAATTAAGAAAGAAATAGAATTAAGAAAGAAATTCTGAATGCTTTAAGATTTAATATTAAACAGATACAGATAGTAGTTATATACTTCTTTCTATTATATATATACTTAACTCAATATACTTCTATTTTTTATAACTTCTCCTGAAGTAGAAAACGTTCCAGTTGCTCTTGAATACCTTCTTTCAAAAAGCTTTCTGCTTCAGCAGTTAATGTCTTGGTAGAGGCTATTATTTCTTGGAACTCAGGTTTATTCGTTTTTAAATAAGTGCGTAGCTGAACGAGAAATTTTCTTACTTGTCCAATTTCTAATCCATCCAGATAACCATTTGTTCCGGTATAAATGGTCATTATCTGTTCTTCCACTGTGAGAGGGGCTGATTGGGATTGTTTCAGTAACTCACGCAATCGTTGACCTCTTGCCAATTGATTCTGAGTAGCTTTATCGAGATCAGAAGAAAATTGGGCAAAGGCTTCTAATTCAGCGAATTGAGCCAATTCCAATTTTAATTTTCCAGCTACCTGTTTCATAGCTTTAATTTGAGCGGCAGATCCTACTCT